GATTTGACCGACCCTGCTCCTGCCACGACATTTGCACATTTAGATGCTACTACCGTATTATCAAGAGGATTAGCTGCCAAAGGTATTTATCCAGCAGTAGATCCCTTGGATTCAACGTCAACTATGTTACAACCTCGGATCGTTGGCGAGGAACATTATGAAACTGCGCAAAGGGTTAAGCAAACTTCACAACGTTACAAAGAACTTCAGGACATTATAGCTATCCTTGGGTTGGACGAATTATCCGAAGAAGATCGTTTAATTGTAGCAAGAGCACGCAAGATTGAGCGTTTCTTATCACAACCCTTCTTTGTGGCAGAAGTCTTTACTGGTTCTCCGGGGAAATATGTTGGTCTCGCAGAAACAATTCGGGGGTTTCAATTCATCCTTTCCGGAGAATTAGACGGTCTTCCCGAGCAGTCCTTTTATTTGGTGGGTAACATCGATGAAGCTACCGCGAAAGCTATGAACTTAGAAGAGGAGAGCAAATTGAAGAAATGACCTTAAATCTTTGTGTACTGACTCCTAATCGAATGATTTGGGATTCCAAAGTGAAAGAGATTATTTTATCTACTAATAGTGGACAAATTGGGATATTACCAAACCATGCCCCCATTGCCACGGCTGTAGATATAGGTCTTTTGAGAATACGGCTAAACGACCGATGGTTAACGGTGGCTCTTATGGGCGGTTTCGCTAGAATAAGTAATAATGAGATCACCATTTTAGGAAATGGTGCGGAAATTAGTACTGACATTGATCCACAAGAAGCTCAACAAACTCTTGAAATAGCTGAAGCTAACTTGAGTAGAGCTGAGGGTAAGAGACAAGCAATTGAGGCAAATCTAGCTCTCAGACGAGCTAGGACACGAGTAGAAGCTGTCAAAGTGATTTCCTATTAGTAGTCAATACATTCAATATTCAATCAAAATCAAAAGAGTTCTTTATTAGACACTACACACTACATCTTGATTCCACAAATTGAACACAATGAAGTCTAATTTGATTAATCTGATGATAGAACGAAAAAAAGAGGATGGGTAGAAAAACTTATTAGATACCATGGAATCCGGTATCTAATAAGTTCTACCTACTATTGGATTTGAACCAACGACTCCCGCCGTATGAAAGCAATACTCTAACCACTGGGTTAAGTAGGTCATTTATAACCACAAAAAGGGTCTCTATCACTTCGATGGATTATAGGGAAAATATGTTTTCTAAGCAATATAAATCTTTTACCAGTAAACATAAATGGATCAGAGAGTTATCATGTGGAATTATGGGATATCCTTCTTGACAAGAAATTGTCTCTATGTTAAAATGGTTATGACAAGGGCTATAGCTCAGTTAGGTAGAGCACCTCGTTTACACGTGCGCCAATGTTTTTCAAGGGAGCCCATTATGCAATGACCATAATTGATCTTTTTGAGAAGTCGATGTCTTACTCCGTAGATTCGAGAGAACAAGAGAAAAATAGCCTGACAAATTTGGTTTGATCCGGTTCAGGTGCAAATTCCGGTGCCAAATCAAATAGAACCTACCATTGTAAGGTAAATGCTCAGTCCATTCAATGCCAGGCATAATGAGTATAAGGATCTCAAAAGAACCTCTTTTCGTCCTATGAGCTTTGAGGTGTATGAAGTCTCATATTTTACTCTTGCAGCGGAGCGATAGAGACTGCATTTCACTTAGGTTGATCTAGGCCAAAGGCAGACCTAAATAAAGGTCACCCTTCTTTGAAAAACTTTGGTATTGCTCCTAGATCAGGATACAAATAATGAATCAGAGCACATGGAGCCATCTCATTATCTTCTTATCTTCCTCTAAAGAAAAAATATGGTGGACTAACTGATCTTTACATCAGTTGATGAAAGAGCCCAATGCAACAAAATGCATGTTGGGTCTTTGAAACAGTTCGAATCATTTCGATAATAATCAGTTTTCTCTGTTTTACCGAGAAGGTCTACGGTTCGAGTCCGTATAGCCCTAATACATTCCATTTTTGTTTAGTCAAGAAAATAAACACAATAATTCATTCCAACGGACTGAATTGGTATTTGTCAAATATCGGATCAAATACCCATCTCTCTTCATCCACTTTCATGAATGAATTACATATGATATTTTTCCTCTTTTCCTGTCCATGATCAAAGATTTCACACTCTTTTTTGCTTTGCCAATCCCGGTCAATTTATGAAAGAATCCTGTCTCAAGACTTCAACCTGACCCAACCCAATCCTAAGTCGCCATGGATCTAGGACCTATTCTTTATTGATCTTAAGTCTTTGTAGAAGCCCTATGACTAAGTAGAAGCCCTATGACTAATCATTTTTTGGCGGAACAACAAACCTAAGAGATTCTTTCAATTTGTTTCAAAGATAATGTAGGGATAATTCATTATTCCTAAATACATCAATGTTCCTTCTTCTATATTCTTATATTCTAAATTCTAAGATAAGAGTTGAGTGGGTTTAGGGATTTTTTTTCATTTTTTTTTTCATTGAATTGAAAATTCCATTTGTAATTCTTAATTATTGAATTTCTTTCATTTCTTCATTTACTATAAGATAAGAGATTCTTTACTTTCACTTTCTATTTCTAATTCTATTCTAATTCTAAGATAGAAGATCAATATGAAATAGAAAAAAGAGAAGTAAGATAAGTCTTTACTTTATAAGCATGAGCTAATTCATAGATCTTTAGGCTTTGATTGCCGAGGAATAGAGACTTTACAAATAAAAACCGAGGATTGGGATTCCATTGCTGTCATTTCATATGTATATGGTTACAATTATTTACGCTCCCAGTGTGCCTATGATGTAGGACCAGGCGGATTTTTAGCTAGTGTGTATCACCTTACGAAAATACAGTATGGTATAGATAAACCAGAAGAGGTATGCATAAAAGTATTTGCTCCCAGGAGTAATCCTCAAACCCCGTCAGTTTTCTGGATTTGGAGAAGTGCTGATTTTCAGGAACGGGAATCTTATGATATGTTGGGAATTTCTTATGAGAATCATCCTCGCCTTAAACGTATCTTGATGCCTGAAAGTTGGATAGGCTGGCCCTTACGTAAAGATTATATTACGCCCAATTTCTATGAAATTCAAGATGCTCATTGATTGATAAAAAACCACTTTTTTACTTATACGACACGATTCCAGATTTCATTTCAATTTCAATCAATGAGCATCTTGGCATTCCCCTTTTAGATGAAACAGAGTAACTGGACTTTCATTCGTATTGTGGAGGGAGGGGCTAAAATAAAAAAAGAAAAAGAGGCTCTCATTGCTATTCCCCAATTGGGAAGATATCATAGAATATACATTTCGTATGAGCAGAAAAAATAGGATGACTCAAAAGAATTCTGCACCATGAACTTTGTACCGCGTGCATCACTTAGTGGGGACCCCAGAAAGTAACTTGAGCAAGAGTGAAAAAAAAATATGAAATTTGAAAGAAAAGACAGAAGAGACGAAATGAAGAAATGCAAAATTATAAGAATCGGAGTTTCTTTGTACTGTGTCTGAAATACATCCTTTCTATTCCTATCCTTCCACTCTTTTATTGAATCCTTTTAGCTAATCTTTTTTAGCTATTAGATTTGAGATATATACGAAAATCTCACATACTTTTGGAATAAGAAAAGTATGAACAGAGAGGAAAAAAATACAAATGAAAAAGAAAAATATCTATCCCGATCCGTCTCAATGAATTCATTTCATTTGTATGAGGTATGAATATCTATCCGATACATTATTCACGTGTCAGGAACCAGATTTGAACTGGTGACACGAGGATTTTCAGTCCTCTGCTCTACCAACTGAGCTATCCCGACCATTTCCCGTGCATCATCCTAGCAGAGTACTTATATCTATGTCAATGAAAAAAAAACTAAAAAATAAAATCTTAACAAATTGGACCTATTTTAGATCTTCCAAAAGAAGACTTTTTTTGTAAATGTAAGGAAAAATATATGGACTATGAATGATTCAATAACGGAGATTCCTTGAACATATATGTTCATATCGTACTATAAAAAACAAATGAGATTGGATTGGAAGAAGATACGAGTATTTCTATTTGGATCCATTTGTGAAAGAACAGAGTGAATGAAATGATAAATATATTTCATTTTGTTTAAACTGAGCCACTGATGAAAAAAAAAAAAAGAAAGAGGATGAGGATAAATAAAGAGCGAGGAAGTAAAATGGGCTTTTTATTGGGGATAGAGGGACTTGAACCCTCACGATTTAAAAATTCGACGGATTTTCCTATTACTATAAATTTCATTGTTGTCGGTATTGACATGTAAAATGGGACTCTCTCTTTATTCTCGTCCGATTAATCTTCAAAAGATCTATCAAACTCTGGAATGAATCATTTTATCACTGAATATTCGAATTCGATTCTTTTTTCAGCTTTAATTGGAATTGATTCACAATAACTCTTCAATTTTTCATAGATTTTTTGATCTCTATGATTCTAATTAATAGAGGGTTTCTATAGGTCCTTATCTCATACTATTACTCTCATACTATTACTCATATTAAGAGTAATATAAATAAGAAAGAAATAAAGAATATAGAAATAGTATTCTATTATTAGATTCTAGAATAATTAGAATAATAGAATGAAGAAATATATAGATTCTTAATCTAATTCTTAAGATTAAGATAATAGAATATATATATATTCCTAGAATCTATATTCTATATAGAATATTTCTATTTTCATATATAGAGATACAGAATAGAATTCAATATCAGATTTGGGTTGTGATTAATCGTTTGCTATGTCAGTATGTATACGTACGTATTAGGCGCATATAAGGTTATCCTTTCTGTCATTTCGATAGAAGGTTTTTAGCTACTAACGTAACGTAGTCAATTTCATTCGTTAGAACAGCTTCCATTGAGTCTCTGCACCTATCCCTTTTTATTCTCATTTTCCATCATTTTTTCTCTCAAAAAAAAGATTTGGCTCAGGATTGCCCATTTTTAGTTCCAGGGTTTCTCTGAATTTGGAAGTTACCACTTAGCAGGTTTCCATACCAAGGCTCAATCCAATCAAGTCCGTAGCGTCTACCAATTTCGCCATATCCCCCTTTCCTTTGAAACAAGAATCCAGTTGTAATTCCATCCACCTCTTTCATTTATCTTGGCACTATTGAATTCATTAGGTAATGATTTCTATATTTCTATATAGAAAAAGTGTATGCTGCTATTTTATTTTTTTGCCCACCCTCTATTCTATCATTTCATCTCTATTGGATGAACCCTATTTGTTTCAATACGAAATGATTCTATCATTGATGTATCCGCAATTCAATACGGATAGATATATCCCACATATATATATATGCCTTTACTCCTCCTTCATTTTTACAGTAATCTTTGGTATAGTGTAACGGTCGATATTCATTCTTTTTTTTTTCATTTCTAATTCTAAATTCTAATTGAATTGATATATTGATATTTTATTTTCATATATTCATTTCATATATTCATATATATATATATATGAATATTATATGAATAATATGAATATGGATTATATGAATATGGAATTGAATTTCTATTTAGATATCTAATTTATCTAGATCTAAATAGTTTTCTTTTCTATTTTAGAAATAGAATTTTTCTAAATAGAATAGAAAATATATAACTAATAACTAAGAAATAGAAGAAATTGAAATAATCAATAAATGAAATAATAAGAATAATCACTAGGTAATAACTAAGATCCAATAGTTTCCTGTATTCCTATACACTATTGCTCTTATATCCGCCCGCTTAGCTCAGAGGTTAGAGCATCGCATTTGTAATGCGATGGTCATCGGTTCGATTCCGATAGCCGGCTCTTTTTCTTTATCGATTTTTTTCTTTCCATGATTGAAAATCTCTACTCTCGCTTTCGCTAAATGTCGGGTCACCAATCTATTATGTCATGGTAGCTTGCAGCCATAGCTATGAATAAAAAAGTTGACTAGAACAATTAGATCTCTACAGAAAAAATTGGAAAACGTAACCTTCGCTTGAATTTCCTAAATTTCCTATATATACAAAAAATCCGAATATTGATAAGATTTATTTGATTCTGTTTTGTAGGACTTTAGTAAATTTCGTTTTGCTTTGCTAATCCTTTAGTTCAGTCTGAATTTATATCTTTTTGTCAAAGAAAAGTGAATCAAAAAGGAGCCTTTATATGTCTCGTTACCGAGGACCTCGTTTCAAAAAAATACGCCGGCTGGGGGCTTTACCGGGACTAACTAGTAAAAGACCCAGATCCAGAAGTGATCTTCAAACCCAATTGCGCTCTGGAAAAAGATCACAATATCGTATTCGTTTAGAAGAGAAACAGAAATTGCGTTTTCATTATGGTCTGACAGAGCAACAATTACTTAAATATGTGCATATTGCTGGAAAAGCCAAAGGGTCAACAGGCCAGGTTTTACTACAACTACTCGAGATGCGTTTGGATAACATCCTTTTTCGATTAGGTATGGCTTCGACCATTCCTGGAGCCAGACAATTAGTTAACCATAGACACATTTTAGTTAATGGTCGTATAGTGGATATACCAAGTTATCGTTGCAAACCCCGAGATATTATTACTACGAAGGATAAAGAAAGATCGAAAGCTCTGATTCAAAATTATCTTGTTTCATCCCCCCACGGGGAATTGCCAAACCATTTGACTATTGACTCCTTACAATATAAAGGATTTGTAAATCAAATAATAGATAGTAAATGGATCGGTCTGAAAATAAATGAGTTGTTGGTCGTAGAATATTATTCCCGTCAGACTTGATTCTAACGAAAATAAAAAAGCAAGGTTCATATCAATCTTGACTCCTTTCGCTGAAGTAAATAGAGTACCCTGTGCCCTGTCTCATTCACGTATCAAAAAAGGATCGGCAATAGGATTCTTTTTCTTTTTTTCAATATCGATACGATATTTCTATTTGTATTTTACCTATCACAGGGATGGATTAGGGCTAGAGAATCTCTATTAAATAAGTAAATGTAAATAAGGGTCTTACCGTTAGAATAATGATATCAATTTTTATTTGATTTGATACATTGTAGTCGGTAACGTTGATGAATGAAAAGAAACGGAGAGAGAGGGATTCGAACCCTCGGTAAACAAAAGTCTACATAGCAGTTCCAATGCTACGCCTTGAACCACTCGGCCATCTCTCCTACAGAATGTTATTCTTGACCAAAACCCGAATGAATAGCGAGTCCTTCATCTTAATTGTAGTACATGTATAACCGCCCGATGGTTCTATAATAAGAAATTTCTTTTCCAATCTCATATTTATCAACAACAACTTCTTTCATCAGCTAACCCATGGAATTCATGAATCATCCGATGAATCTTTCTATTTCAATTGTATGGTGTGTCACATACACGTTATGCAAACAAAAAGGATGTTTATTTGAATTTGATTTTATCATGGAATGATTATTCCATTCTTTTTTGGATCATAACCAAATCAAAACTTCTCGAGTTATCAAAATCCATAGGAAACTTGGTTATTCAACTTAGATGAAATAGTAATAGTCATTGGTATACTACGAAACTGGAATGAAATCTAATATGATTCAAATATTTCATTTCATCTTTGTCCAAAAGGGGGACACCGCCTTTTTTCCAATTAGTCTGTTTTTATGTTATTTTGTACTGTACAATTCCTTTTTTTGTGGGATCGTTTTCCCCGAAGGGGGATGAGAAGAATTATAGAATGAATTGCTAATTATGCCTAGATCTCGAATAAATGGAAATTTTATTGATAAGACCTCTTCGATTGTAGCCAATATCTTATTACGAATAATTCCGACAACTTCCGGAGAAAAAAAGGCATTTACCTATTACAGAGATGGTGCGATTTGATTTTTTCTTGTTTTTTTTTACCCCTCAGTTTTACGAGAAAAAGAACGTAGTTAGGAATAGAAAAAAAACAAATTAGTAAAAGAAACCTACGCTTGGTGAAGGTGAAGTTTAGAGATAGATCAATTCCTTCTGTCGTGTATCCTCGATTGATGCAGCCTTAGATGCTTCAATTATAGATTTTAGTATTGAGCGAAAGGTTACATCTATAGGTTCTGTATTGTAGGTCAATACTACTTCATTTAGTACCAATAGGTGGCATCGGGGAAAAAGCACTACACCTAGGAATCAACAACACAAAAACTTTGTTATAAATAACCCTTTTCCTTATTGGTATCGGGACTAAAAAGAATGGTTAGGAAAACAAAGATCCATCTCATTCGTACTTTTGGTACCCGTATAACCATCAAAGACCGTTGAAGTGACTAATTCCTGGAAATCGTAAGCGTTGAGTACAAAGGAATCTTTGGAGTTACCATTTTTATCTAGCACTAATATGATTGGTGTTAATAAAAAACCTCTTGTGGGAAGGCTGGCTAGAAATTTCTTGTAAAAATACCAGCTCCTGTCAGTTCATAATGAGAATAGTGAAATTTTGATTACATGAATTATTCCTCTTAGTACTATGCACAGAAGGGAGGAGCCGTATGAGATGAAAATCTCACGTACGGTTCTGGAACGGAGATTCTTTTACTAGAATGAACGACCGTAACGGATGTCGGCTCAATCCGAAGGAAATTATGCAGAAGCTTTACAGAATTATTATGAAGCTACGCGACCAGAAATTGATCCCTATGATCGAAGTTATATACTCTATAACATAGGTCTTATACACACAAGCAACGGAGAGCATACAAAAGCTTTGGAATATTATTTCCGGGCACTAGAACGAAATCCATTTTTACCACAAGCTTTTAATAATATGGCCGTGATCTGTCATTACGTGCGACTATCTTCACTATAGAAAGAAAAAAAGATTTAATCGTCTAGTAAATACTAGAAAAAAGATAGGCTTTCTACATATGAATCGTCCAAAGTAACGATTTTTATCAGCTGTAGCAAGGAAAAAGACTTCGCGAGAACCAAAAAAATCGGAAGAAATAGGTATGGCCTATATACTATACTCTATGGATAAAGAGTCGAATTGATAGAGAAAGCACCGTAAAGATCCATTAGTAAGCTATTATTTGTTAAATACAGTTCAGAACTGCTTACTTATGTCATGATATGAAAAGTGAGAAATCAACTTATGTAATAGAGTCGATCTACTAAAGTATTGAGCAGCGGTGTAGCATCAGATCCCAAAGATAGTAAGTTCTTTTTTCTTAACGGAGGAAAGTCTTTTTCAAATATTCTATATAAATAGAAATCTCATATACCATATATGAAATACGAAACCGAGATAGTTACCTTTCAGAAAATTCTAACGATATCGGGGGATATCTATGCTTCATTCTTCTGAAGGTGGGAGAAAAGAGAAAACTAATCATTGATCCAAATTAGATTTGGAAACTTATGCAATAAACATCTTCTGGTTAACCCAAGAAAAAATAGAATAGTTAGCATAGGATAGATTAAGAGAAGATGGGACGCAAAAAGAATCGATTGCTGAGCCGTATGAGGTAGGAAACTCTCAAGTACGGTTCTAAGGGAGGGAATTTACTAACCTATTCCGACCGGGGAGAACAGGCCATTATACAAGGCGATTCGGAAATTGCGGAGGCTTGGTTCGATCAAGCTGCTGAGTATTGGAAACAAGCTATAGCGCTTACTCCAGGGAATTATATTGAAGCACATAATTGGTTAAAAATAACGAGGCGTTTTGAATAAGACCATTCTCTTTTTTTTTTTTTGGATCCAGCAATCAAATTCAATAAATCGTTCCTATGAGAAGATCTAATCAAGAATTTTATTATATCCCCCTTCTTTCTAAATTTCTAAAATCATTTGATTTTGTACATTTTCTACGGTATCTCATAAGGATAAATACTACAGATACCATATAGCATAGAACTAATAAAGCTATTTCGATGAATCTTATGAAGTCTAAAATTCAAATCATTCATAATTCTTAATAACTTAATAAAAAAAGAAAATAAAA